TTCTTATCTTGTATTTCTCAAAAATAGAAACTTAGGTAAGTGTTTCATAAACATATGTATAAATAGAACGTATCCCTTTTAGTTCCTTCATGCCTACTATAACTAGTTATTTCGGTTTTCTACTGGCGGCTTTAACTATAACCTCAACTCTCTTTATTGGTCTGAGCAAGATACGACTTATTTGAAATTGATTGAATGAACAATTCATAAAAAAAATGTTTTTATGAGATTCCAGGGAGTCCACAGTTCCTTTCTATGTAAATTGCAAAATCTTGGTTATTGAGATTCATGGGCGATTTGGATTAATATTTAGAGATAGATATTACCTCCCTTTTTTACCTACCCTTTCAAAAAAATTGAAATGATTGAAGTTTTACTATTTGGAATCGTGTTAGGCCTAATTCCGATTACTTTGGCTGGATTATTCGTAACTGCATATTTGCAATACAGACGCGGTGATCAGTTGGACATTTAATTAAGTAACATCTCTTTTTTAATTTAAATAACATCTCTGTTTTTGATCGACCTCCTGCGGATTAAAGAAAGGAGGGGGTCAAATTCAGGTTGCTGCTCAAATTAGTTCAAGTTAGTAAAGTTATTTCATTGTAATTAGACCTAAGAAGAACGGAATCACGCTCTGTAGGATTTGAACCTACGACATCGGGTTTTGGAGACCCGCGTTCTACCGAACTGAACTAAGAGCGCTTTCTTATAACAATATAAAAGACCTTTTATATTGTTATAAATATAAATAAAGGAATTTTTTTTAACCCCCACTATATCTTGCATGCATATAGTATCATAAAGGATTATGTATGCCCAATTTTCATTGATCTCAATTGATCCTTCATTACTGCACATAGAAGAAATAATAGATAGGGATGACAGGATTTGAACCCGTGACATTTTGTACCCAAAACAAACGCGCTACCAAGCTGCGCTACATCCCTTTCAATTGGCTTACAGTGTCATTGTAGAGAATTCCCGTCTTGTTTTCCACATCGTTATTGACCCCAGTGATATACAATTTCTTTTGCCATTTCTTCTTTTTCGTCTCATTCTCATATAACATAACATATAATTATATGTTATAAAAGAATAAAATATAAAATTCTTTTTATATATCGGTAATGTTCAGAAAGTAAGTAGACGTCTTTTTCTGTTGTAAAGAAAGGAAAATATCATCTACCGGGTCGTTATATATATATATATCCATTTTAGTTGGGGATTCCGCGTACAAATACAAGTGATCCTTATATGTATCTGATCATATATGTATTACAATAAAAAGGAGGATTTTCAATGCGAGATATAAAAACATATCTCTCTGTGGCACCTGTGTTAAGCACTCTATGGTTCGGGTCTTTAGCAGGTCTATTGATAGAGATAAATCGGTTATTCCCAGATGCGTTGACATTCCCTTTTTTTTCATTCTAGTTAGGTATGAAGAAGATTAGAGATACAATAAATTATTCGTGACTAACCCCCTTTTTTGTTCTTTCTGTCTGTCAGTTTTTTAGGATAAAAAAAAGAAGGAAAGAGAAAGAATCAAAGAAGATTCAACCGCAAAGAAACTCGGGTTCAGGTTGAATTAATAAAGGGAGAACAGAAATGGAAATACGGGTCGAGGACAACAAAAGCATACAAGATACTTAAATGAAATACTCTAGAACTAATTGATAGTTAGAAATCGTTGTATTACTTATTTTATTACTTTATTTATTATTTATTTTATTATTTATCGATTGATTGAAATCAAATATTTCAGGATTGGATTTCGAGTTAGCAACTTCTTTTTTCTTCTTCGTTTCGGTTTCGGATCGAAAATGGAAGAGTTGAGTGAATCCAAAATAAAAAAGGAGGTTCATGGCAAAGGGTAAAGATGTCAGAGTAAGAGTTATTTTGGAATGTAACAATTGTGTCCGAAACGATATTAATAAGAAATCACGGGGCATTTCCAGATATATTACTCAAAAGAATCGGCACAATACGCCTAGTCGACTGGAATTGAGAAAATTTTGTCCCTGTTGTTACAAGCATACGGTTCATGGGGAGATAAAGAAATAGATAAAGCGTAACGCGTGTGTAACCTCTAACCACTACAAGGAACAGGAATAAATTACACAATAATTACATAATATAATTAAATAAACTAAAAAAAACAACCAAATCCTATTTCGGTCGGATCCCAAATTAGAATTAAGAATAAGAAATAGGATTTTAAAGATAAGGAATAAACCATGGATAAATCCAAGCGACTTTTTCTTAAATCCAAGCGATCTTTTCGTAGGCGTTTGCCCCCAATTGGGTCGGGGGATCGAATTGATTATAGAAACATGAGTTTAATTAGTCGATTTATTAGTGAACAAGGAAAAATATTATCGAGACGAGTGAATAGATTGACTTTGAAACAACAACGATTAATTACTATTGCTATAAAACAAGCTCGTATTTTATCTTTGTTACCTTTTCTTAATAATGAGAAACAATTTGAGAGAACCGAGTCGACTCCTAGAACTACAGGTCCTCGAACTAGAAATAAATAGATAGGCCTATTCCTCAATTGCAATTGAATCAAAATTCCAATCCGAACCCCAACTCAGATTGATTTTTTGTTCGAAAAATTAGAGAATCCAGAAACGTGTTCATTCATTTTTTACTATATTTAATTTATCATATTAATTTCTACTCTACCTTCCCGGAGCTCATTCTCCGGGGGCCCCGTTTAAATCTTTACATGATTTCCAACAAGATCCTTATTTAAGGATCTTGTTGGAAATCATGTAAAGACAATTCGTATTTGATATGGCTATTTGTGCAAGTATTTTACGATTAAGAAGCAACTGCCCCCTGTACAGATCATGTATCGATCTACAATAACTATAGGATACCCTACTCTCACGAATTGCTGCATTTATCCGAGTGATCCACAAACGACGAAAATTTCTCTTTTGCCTGCCCCTATCCCGATGAGCAGAAACCAGGGCTCTCATTTTCTGTTGAATAGTAGTTCGAGTAAGTCTTGAATGAGTCCCCCGAAAGGTTGATGCGAATAAACGAATTTTTGTTCTACGTCTCCGAGCTATATACCCTCGTCTAATTCTGGTCATTGAATCAAATTAAACTTTGATGAATAACTAATTGATTTATTTTCTTTCAGTCATTCTTTTCCCCTTTTCTGGTCTATTAATAACAAAACGGATTCTTCCGATGTATAAATAAAAAAATTCCAATGGCTTTTGCTACTATGACCTTCCCAACCACGATTTTTCCCAGGCATTTAACCTCAAAATAATAAATTGTATTGATACTGGGTATCAACAAAACAGTCAATTGTAATTTTTAGTATAAAGTATCAATAAATAGTAAAGGTAAATGGATAAATAAATAGCGGGTTCCGTCGTTTCTATGGCTGCTTCTTAAACGGTGAGGTCCTCTCTATACACCGGAGCCCCTTCCCCCATTTCATCAATGTTATTAGTAACTTGTACAGTTCACATTCTTTGACTCTACCCATGAATTATCCAGCAATAGGTCTTTTCACAATGAGATCTACCCATACAGTAACGGTATTTAATTACAAAGGTTGGCTAGGTAGCTAACCCTGTTAGTCCGTTCTTGCAAGAGTGGGAGCATAATTCTTTTGCTTCTTAAATACTAGAATACTATTTCCCCCGCTTAATGGATAACCATTTGCTACCAATGGGGAATTGCTTCTCATCTCCAATTGAGGTGATTGGATTTGCACCAATAGAAACCATAAATTTCCTATGCAATCGAGGTTTTTTTAGATTTATATATTGAATGGAATTCTTCCATCCTATTCATTGGTACTGGTCATTGATACTGGAAAAAATTTTCCCTTTATTTTGTTCCAGCTCACGATCTGAACGAGTCGCACATACACCCTAGTACATGTTCCTCGCCGCTGAGGACATCCCCGAAGAGCGGGGGATTTTGTTACATTTTTTATTGGCTGTCTTGTGTTTCTAATAAGTTGTTTAATAGTTGGCATGCTAAATCGTATATAAAATGGGCTGGTTTAGATCAATCCTAACCAGATAATTATGAATTATTTCTATTTTTTAACTTATTTTACCCCGGTAAGCAGATAAAATCTGAAATTTGGTTTCATTCGAATTATAGTTCAAAATAGAATCGCGTATTTACGCGGAATCCCCGGCATTTTCGACCGCTACAAGATCAACAATTCCATGAGCTTGGGCTTCTGTTGCTGACATAAAAACATCCCTTTCCATATCTTCGGATACAACCCATAAGGGGTTGCCCGTTCTTTGTACATAAACCCTTGTGAGGGTTTCGCGGAGTTTCAGCAGTTCTTCCGCTTCTAGGACAAATTCTCCTGCTTGTGCCTCATAAAAAGAACTAGCAGGTTGGTGGATCATTACCCTGATGATATAACATAATGAATGGTTCCTCGATCTCGTACGATCGGACGAAGGAATAACAAGAAGAAAATAAGAATATATATATAATTGAACAACCGTACAGGCATTTTTTTGCATTGCATACGGCTCCACAATGGAATTTACTTTTCCCTTCCGTCGAGCAAAAAGAGAAATCGGATCCATCAGACCCAAATCGTTAAATGATCCATTTACCACCCTTCTTTTCGGGGGAGTTAAAAAATACTATGATGGTTCCGTTGCTTTCTATATTTACCATTTATCTCGTATGTGATTCAGCAATCCCAAAGTTTCTTTTTTAAATGATTTTTTTTTATTTTAGTACTCTTTCATAACATAAATATGGGAAAGAGACTTCTGGCGTGAAAACAAAAAAAAGTTTGTGACGCTGAAATGAACCCCGGATAGATAAGATCAAATGGGAAATAACTTTTGTCTCATATTACTCGCCCGATACATAATCTCATGTTATGAAAAAACAATAATGGTTTGTTCATATCGAACTCGAAGTGCCATGCTATTATTACTTAATATTAATATTATTAATTCTTATTCATATTACATATCGCGAAGGCATAGTCTTCTTTTTTTCTATCAAATAAAAAACTCATTGGCGCCAAGCGTGAGGGAATGCTATACGTTTGGTAATTTCTCCTCCGACCAGGATCAAAGATCCCATTGAAGCGGCTAATCCCATGCATATTGTATGTACATCTGGTGGCACAAATTGCATAGTATCATAAATTGCTACTCCGGGTATTACCCACCCGCCGGGAGAGTTTATAAACAAATAAAGATCCCTGGTCTCATCCTCTATACTGAGATATACCATGAGACCGATAAGTTGGTTTGAGATCTCGCTATCAACCGTTTGGCCTAAAAAAAGTAATCTTTCTCGATGAAGTCGGTTGATTAGGACAAAATTTTATCCCTTAGGAACCGTACACGCACCTTTGGGTGCATACGGTTCAAAAAAAATTGCGAAAAGAAAAAAGAATCAATGTGTTGATTCCAGCCCACCTTCTTTTTTATAGTTTTATAGTAGGACTTTTCTACCTCCTAATGAAGGGGCTTTTTATTCTATTTTTTTAAGAAAGATTCTTTTTTGCTCACCGCTTCGTAAAAAAGAAAAGAATCCACTAAACTTATCGAATTAACCTCTCATTGATGTATTGTTTTATCGAAATCCAATCCAAATTACGATGTAATTTTCTTGTTCCTGAATGGGCCTCCTCAATTATTTTAGGTTTATGTTCTACTCCGGGTAAAGATCCGCCCGATTTCAATTTGCACATATAGGACAAATGATCCCAATACCACTTTTTTGGTACGACTTTTTCAATTCATTTCATGCCTTTCTTACGACAAATATTCGATGTAGTCATCATATTATTTCATTGATTGGCAGTTTGAGATCGCTCATATGCTATAAGTAATAACTTATGATAAAAGTAGTAATCATACATATATTACCAATTGGGTATTTTCTGAACGGAGCCTGGATACTTCATTTTATTGGTCCAACCAAGCCAACCATAAATTTTTAGAATTTTAATAATATTAATATTGATCTCGGCCCCCTAAAAAATGGATCTAATTGTACTTCACGCTCCAAATTATTGATGGTTCAGGCAATCTTTTTTGGGCGAAATAGGGGGTATCTCGATCGGGGGAGAGAACGGGGAAATCCCATATGGCCCGATATGTCTGACAAGCCGCACTATACGTCAACCCAAACTGCATCTTCCTCTCCAGGACTCCGAAAAGGTACTTTTGGAACACCAATAGGCATCAACTGAAAGAAAGGGGCGTTAAGTACTATATTTGACTTTGATGTGGAAACGTAATGTCGTTCGTATTTTATCCCTAGATTGGAAAGTTCATAGAGTAAGACGAAATGAATAAAAGAAATTATTACGAATGGGCCGGGCTGGCTGTTCCGGATGATGAACAAGTATCTACGCATTCGCTCATAGAAAATGGTACCAATCCCCCCATTGCGTATTGGTACTTATCGGGTATAGAATAGATCTGCTTATCTTTGTTCCTACGAACAGAATTGTTCCATTATTACCAACGAAATGGAATTAAATAAATATTAACCCTTGCTCCGAAATAATCCACTGAAAGGGAGAGGTCTATAGAATAGTCTTTTCCAATGCGATAAAGTTACATAGTGTCTATTTTTCTTTGATAAAGGGGTATTTCCATGGGTTTGCCTTGGTATCGTGTTCATACCGTCGTATTGAATGATCCCGGTCGGTTGCTTGCTGTACATATAATGCATACAGCTCTCGTTTCTGGTTGGGCCGGTTCAATGGCTCTATACGAATTAGCAGTTTTTGATCCCTCTGATCCCGTTCTTGATCCAATGTGGAGACAAGGTATGTTCGTTATACCCTTCATGACTCGTCTAGGAATAACCAATTCATGGGGCGGTTGGAGTATCACAGGAGGGGCTATAACGAATCCGGGTATTTGGAGTTACGAAGGTGTAGCCGGGGCACATATTTTGTTTTCTGGTTTGTGCTTCTTGGCAGCTATCTGGCATTGGGTATATTGGGATCTAGAAATATTCTGTGATGAACGTACAGGAAAACCTTCTTTGGATTTGCCCAAGATCTTTGGAATTCATTTATTTCTCTCAGGATTAGCTTGCTTTGGGTTTGGTGCATTTCATGTAACAGGCTTGTATGGTCCTGGAATATGGGTGTCTGATCCTTATGGACTAACCGGAAAAGTACAATCTGTAAATCCTGCGTGGGGGGTAGAAGGTTTTGATCCTTTTGTTCCGGGAGGAATAGCCTCTCATCATATTGCAGCAGGTACATTGGGCATATTAGCGGGCCTATTCCATCTGAGTGTCCGTCCGCCCCAACGTCTATATAAAGGATTACGTATGGGTAATATTGAAACTGTACTTTCCAGTAGTATCGCTGCTGTATTTTTTGCAGCTTTTGTTGTTGCTGGGACTATGTGGTATGGCTCCGCAACTACCCCGATCGAATTATTTGGTCCCACCCGTTATCAATGGGATCAAGGATACTTCCAGCAAGAAATATATCGAAGGGTTGGTACCGGACTAGCCGAAAATCAGAGTTTATCAGAAGCTTGGTCTAAAATTCCCGAAAAATTAGCTTTTTATGATTACATTGGCAATAATCCAGCAAAAGGGGGATTATTTAGAGCGGGCTCGATGGACAACGGGGATGGAATAGCTGTTGGATGGTTAGGACATCCCATCTTTAGAGATAAAGAAAGGCGTGAGCTTTTTGTACGTCGTATGCCTACTTTTTTTGAAACATTTCCAGTAGTTTTGGTAGATGGAGACGGAATTGTAAGGGCCGATGTTCCTTTTAGAAGGGCAGAATCAAAGTATAGTGTCGAACAAGTAGGAGTAACTGTTGAGTTCTATGGTGGTGAACTCGATGGAGTCAGTTATAGTGATCCTGCTACTGTGAAAAAATATGCTAGACGTGCTCAATTGGGTGAAATTTTTGAATTAGATCGTGCTACTTTGAAATCTGATGGTGTTTTTCGTAGTAGCCCAAGGGGTTGGTTCACTTTTGGACATGCTTCGTTTGCTTTGCTCTTCTTTTTCGGACACATTTGGCATGGTGCTAGAACCCTGTTCAGAGATGTTTTTGCTGGTATTGACCCAGATTTGGATGCTCAAGTGGAATTTGGAGCATTCCAAAAACTTGGAGATCCAACTACAAGGAGACAAGTAGTCTGATACAACATTGCTCTTGTATCTTTCGCCTCTATTGGATTTTTGTGATTTAACTTTGACATAGAGTACCAGAGAAATCTTGATTTGAATCACCGCCCTTTCTTTGACTCTTGTCCTTTCTTAATCTGGGAGATGCTCCCAAATGAACAGGTGCGGAAGCTATAATTGTAAACCACGATCGAATTTATGGAAGCATTGGTTTATACATTCCTCTTAGTCTCGACTCTAGGAATAATTTTTTTCGCTATATTTTTTCGAGAACCGCCCAAGGTTCCGACTAAAAAGGCGAAATGATTTTTCATTATTTTACATTATCTAAATTGAAGTAAAGCAACGAGCCTCCCATAATTGGGAGGCTCGTTGCTTTACTTCAACTAGTCTCCGTGTTCCTCGAATGGATCTCTTAGTTGTTGAGAGGGTTGCCCAAAAGCGGTATATAAGGCGTACCCGGTAAAACTTACAAGTAAACCAGATATAAAGATGGCGACTAGGGTTGCTGTTTCCATTATTATATAATTTCAAGACCACAATGGATCTATGATAAGATCGTTTATTTACAACGGAATGGTATACAAAGTCAACCGATCTCAACCAATGCAATAGGATTTATGGCTACACAAACCGTTGAGGGTAGTTCTAGATCTGGTCCAAGACGAACTAATGTAGGGGGTTTATTGAAACCATTGAATTCGGAATATGGTAAAGTAGCTCCTGGGTGGGGAACTACCCCTTTGATGGGGGTCGCAATGGCTCTATTTGCGGTATTCCTATCTATTATTTTGGAGATTTATAATTCTTCCGTTTTACTGGATGGAATTTCAATGAATTAGGTGGTCCATAAAAATAATTAAGTCCCGGATTTCAATCCAAAATGAATTACCTAGGACTCGTATTTGTAGGCCATTCTGGCAGTTCGACCGTGGAATTCTTTTGTTTCTGTATTTCCGAAATATGAGTGTGCGGCTTGTTATAATTGATCCTATTGATAGTACAGAGAATAGGTCTGTCATCTTGAGAGAGATGGGTTCTGCCTCGTCGGATATTCATTTTTGTATCTGGAGCACGGAATATATGGAATAAATTAAGAAATATTTGAACTATGATTCATACCTACTATTCAGACCTCGCGACGCGACTGGACTCAAAAACAATTTCAAACATCGCTTTATTTTAATTTTAGAATTATAAACCAAAGGGTTTTTCTTCCTTAAAAATTCTGTTTATGTTTATTTTGAACAACGGACAAATCAAATGTTTATCTGAATTTTTAGTCATTTCATCTATTAATTGAATAAGTGATGATCAAATGGTTCTTACTCAGAGAACCTTTGGGCCTAGTTTGGGGTTTATTCAATCATCGTGGTTCTAGTATGAATCTGAGGTTTCAATCGATTCATAGGGTCTCAACAAGAGAATTCCTATCAATAATAAACAAAAAGAAATCCGAATAATTAGACACAAAAAAAATAAATCAAATAAATAAAAATAGGGACAAAGAAGATTCAAGAGGCCTGTAACTATCAACATGACGAATGAGCTGACTTGATATTTTGGCATTATCATCACAAAGAAGAGCTTGAGGGTTTTACCCCTCTTATCTTCAGAGAAGATTTAATCCGGGGACTAATAATAAGAAGTTTAAAACTTTCTATTACATATCCGTTGCAACCATTATTGGGGTGTTTCTGCTTGAGCTGTACGAGATGAAATTCTCATATACAGTTCTCAGAGGGGGAGTTCCTTGGTTTACCTATCTCAATAAAGTATATGATTGGTTCGAAGAGCGTCTCGAAATTCAGGCGATTGCAGATGATATAACTAGTAAATATGTTCCTCCTCA